GTTCTGAAAAGACAAATTGCCCATCTTTTCTTTAATCTCGGGAGAAATACGATCGGGAGGAGCTAATTCAAACCCTTCTGGTAAAATAAGAACAGCCCCTACATTCAAACCCCCCTTTTTACCATTAGCAAGAACTTGTTTCAGTTGCATATCATAAGGAATTCGAACAACTGCTTCAAATACAGTATCAGGAAGTACTGCCTGTGGAACCTCAATATCGACGGGCTTACTTGCTAAATGGCAATTGGCACAGACAATCCGCCCAGTCGCTTCTCGTGGATTTTCATAACCCTGTTGTGCAAAAATAGGATATGCATTTGAGATGGCTGTCCGAGTTATGATATATATCATGAGCGATACGGCAATAGATCGAGTAATCTGTTCCTTTATCCAATAAAAAGTCTTTCGAGTTTCCATGGTCCAATCTTGATCCCAAAATTTCTACAATAAATGGGGTAAGTCGCTAATATAGTTTCCTATCCACGATTCTGCTAGTTACTGGGGAATAAATTAAATGGAATAATATAAGATGAACCTCCAAAATGGGTCGAAATAGAAGGCCTAAGTGCGATTTTTAATGATTTAGTTAGGTACAACTACAAAGTAACAAACATTCTAATCTAATTAGATTAATTATGTAGATCTTCTATCAGTCATTCATTGAATGATAAATAACTACAAGTGAAGGAGATACGCGATTTAAATAACGAAAAATCCAATATTTAAAAATGGTATCCAGAATGACTGGAAAAGTGGAAACCAGACCAGATATAATCTCATCATTATGAACAAATCCAAAATGTTTGTATATAGAGCCAACCATTAGTTCCCAACCGTGGGGTGAGTGGAATCCGATACACAAATCCGTTACTAAAAGAATAGAAAAAGCTTTGACTGTATCGCTTAAGTTATATAGGAATTTCTGGGCCCAAGAGTTAAGAATAACAAGTTCTTGATTACCCAAAATGGAATAACCGCTTAGAATAAAAAAACAGATTATATTTGTTGAGAAGTGCAAAATCGTATGGATCCCATCTTCATTGTGTATCTTGATTAATTGAATCATTTCTTTTTGGATTGCTATACGAAGTTTTTGTAGATGTGTCTCCGAGTATTCTTCGACCATTTCCTCCAAGACGAGGAGTTCCTCTAATTTTATGAATTTTTCTAGAATTCCCCTTTCTTGAATATCATTCAAAAAAATTTCTGATTGCCCAGCATTCCACCACTTAGTGACCCAAGATTCCAGGCTTTTATTAAATGAGAGAGAAAGGCACCAGGGCAAAAATACTATAAATAGAAGCTTTAACGAGGGAGTAAATGCTTTCTTTTTTGTCATTTTTTGATCGGTGAATTGTTAACTAACCCACCTCGTTTGTTGACTCTATGCAATCGAATATTTCTTTCACGCATGAGTTATATACAAGATATGAAACCTATAAATTCAATTGATTTTCTTTGTTGTTATTGAATCTAGAAAGAAGATAGAAATCAACTAAGAAGGCACTTCGAATGAAGAAATACTAAACAAATATTGTTTCACGATACCTCAATCGGTCAACAATTGTCTCCTTTGGATGAAGGATCGAAAGACCCCCTTTAAGTAATGAAAAAGTAATGAAAGTAATGAATATTAGTTAAATTTTGAGACGAAAGAATTCCCGTTGTATCAAAATAGCCAATATTTCAAAACAAATTCGTGGATTACTCACAGTCAGGAATAGAATAATTGACGAAAAGAGATTACGATAATCAACGTGACAAAAAAGAACCGAAATTGGCTAGTGATAAAATGTAATTGTGCTTTTTGGATTGGTTATTAAAGAACATAAAATAAAGGATAAAAAGAAACATCGATTGAAAAAAAAAATTACAAGATAGGATTTATCTGGATTTAAAGTAACAATTCTAACAATTATTAAACTTAACAAAAAAGGATCAATTTCTTTATACCGAAATGGTTTGATATATGAATTATTTCGATTTGTTATTTGTTTGAATTAAGTTTCCTGGATTTGCATACGTATAAAAAAAACCACAAAAAGAGTTTCATTTTATGGTTGTTCCGTCCGCTTTGACTCGAATGAGCCTTTTGATGAAACTTCACATTTAAATTTTGTTATGTTATCGAAAAAGGAAGATTCTTTTCATTTTTCCCTCCTGCTGAGAAAGGCATTTCTTTTTCACGGATTTCTCAAAATACTTCAAGCGGTACACGCAAGAAATAGGCCAACTCAGCAGCCTTTTGTTCAATTTCTCGCGGAATCAAATTATCATCAGTAAGAGTTAAAGGAATGGCCCCCTGTCCGCGGATGTCCATATAAAGAACACGACGAGCATAAATACCCTCTTTAACTTCTATTCGAATGGACTGAATATCTTTTAGAAGGAATCGGAGGAATATGCGACGGTTTTTTCCAGGAAATCCCCAACGAAAAATACACACTATGCCTTCCCTTCTATCAAATCGATCATAACCACTGCCTACATTCCATGAAATTGTGCACCACAAATAGGAGCTAATAAAGAGACCCGAGATTCCGTAGAAAGACATCACGATCCCTTGCGGAAAAAAAGATATCCAACTTCTCCCAAGATAACTCGAAGTTCCAACCAATAGGAATCCTAATGAACTTAAAAAAAGGATAAAAGCCCAGCAGAAATTACTTATTTTGCGAGACCCCATTATAAGTTCTATCCATATATGTTCTGATCGCCAACTCATACTTGATCCGATTAAATTTTTTTGTAATTTAGAGCATACCTCAAATTAATTTGACTTTACTTTTTTTGTTTACCAAGTAACTCTCATCAACTAGCACTAGAACCTTTACGAGTAAGTGGAGTAAGTCATCAAATTTAAATTGGTTAGAGCTAAAATCATAAGATACCCCTTATATGAATATGATATGATCCCACTATAGATATAGATAGAGATCCCCGGTCTTTCTCTTTCAGCCATTCGGTGTCCTGGTCGATTTGAAAACAGCTAGAATTAATTTACTCATACTCTCATGCAGGTGTTAGAATTCTTTCCTTTATCTTTCTATGCGGCAAAAATGACATATTATACCGAATTCAATTAAATAGATATCTGTGTTTTGAAAAAAAAAAAATGGAAGAAATTAGGCCCCGCCGGATCTAAATAATCTTATTTTTTTGAACATGAAGAGATAAAGAAGCCATTGCAATTGCCGGAAATAGTAGGCCTACTAAAGGCACAAAAATAGAAGGAAAGCTGAAAGTTGTCATAAAATGGGTGCCTCAATTTATTATTTGTACTTGTTATTGTTTATTTAAAAATAAACATTTTTTATACTATGTTATACTAAATGTTATACTAAATTATAGTTATACTAAATTATAGTTATACTAAATTATAATTAAGAATTTGAATTATTATGAATTTAATTCAATTTGAAATTCTTAGTATAGAGTTAACTATCTTTAGTATAGAGTTAACTATCTATAATATATAGATAAATATATAGTTAACTACCTAAGTTAATGTTAATATATAGAATAAACACAAGAAATCTAGAACTAACTAAAGGAACTTATTCATCTTTCGAATCTTTCTACACGAAAGATATGCAGGAAAATCCCCCTTTGTTCTTGATTTTTTTGTCTTTTATTCTTCTTCGTGTCTTCTAATTTAATATTAAATATTAATAAAGAAAGATTTTCCTAAACATTATTGAAAGATTCATTAAAATCCGAACCAATAGGGGTTGTTAGCTAAAACAGGATTTTCGGTAAATGGAAATAGAGAAAAAGAAAAAATCTCGACGATAAGAAGAAATTCGTTTTGTTTTCCTAATTTGAAGAATTCACCCTTTTTTTTGATAAAGACTTCTTAATTAGTAATCAAAATATAGTTTAAAAAAAAAAAAAAAGAATTATCCCAACCTTTTGATTCTTTCTACAGTTAGATTGTATGAAAACAACAAAAATTCCATTCTTAGTTCCTTTTATTCCGCTAAACTAACTACTTAATTTGCTAAAAAACAAATAATTTTACTTAGTTCTCTATTGAATTTTGATTCAAAGGAAGGAAAGCATGGAACGCAAGTAACTCACTCAGAACACTTTTTAAAATATTACGTGGGACAATTAGGTCGAATAAACCCTTCTCGAATAGGTATTCAGCCGTTTGCGAACCTTCAGGTACTGTTTGATTCAATGTTTGTTCAATTACTCGTTTACCCGCAAATGCAATGTAGGCATTGGGTTCGGCAATAATGATATCACCCAACATACCAAAACTCGCCGTCACCCCGCCAGTAGTAGGAGATGTAAGGATTGATATATAAAATAACTTTTTATTTGATTGATAATCATATAAAACAGACGAAATTTTAGCCATTTGCATTAAGCTCAAACTTCCTTCTTGCATGCGCGCCCCTCCGGAAGCGCATACTATAATAAGAGGTAGAAACTTATTGGTGGCGTACTCAATCAAACGAGTAATTTTTTCCCCGACTACGGATCCCATACTACCCCCCATAAATTGAAAATCCATAATCCCAACTGCTACGGGAATGCCATTTAGTTGGCCGATGCCGGTTTGGACCGCCTCAGTTAATCCTGTCTTCCTTTGATAAGAATCAATGCGATCTTTATAAGGTTCTTCTTCGGAATGAAATTCAATGGGATCCAGAGAAACCATGTCTTCATCCATAGGATCCCAAGTACCGGGATCGATCGAAAGTTCGATTCTATCTGAACTACTCATTTTCAAATGATATCCACATTGTTCACAAATATTCATTTTTGATTTCAAAAATTTCTTATAATTTAATCCATAACAATTTTCGCATTGAACCCACAAATCCCTATATTTTTGACTTACATCGGTATCATTAGAACTTTCTTTTAAAGTAAAATCACTAACCTCCGCGTGGGTTAGTATACCCGAACCCTCCCCTTCGCTATTTTTTCTAATTTCACCATAAATCGAACTATAAATGTAACTATCACTACTATTTACAATGGACGTA